AAATACAAGCATATTAAAAAAAGATTCAGTAATCCACCCTAAAAAGGTAATATTTTCATCTCTTATTTTTGTTGGCGGCATGGCCGAGTGGTAAGGCGGAGGACTGCAAATCCTTTATTCCCCAGTTCAAATCCGGGTGTCGCCTGATTCTAATAAAAAATATATAAATCCTCTAATCCCTTATTGGCTTCTATAAAGTAACCTATCCTATAACTCACCGCTGACGGAAAGTTCTGTAAATCTTTGTATCTAGAGGATTCAAGGAAAATTGAAAGGCTGGGCTTCAATTCGGCGAAAGGTAATATTCTAAACTAATTAGTAGTTAGGAATTTCAGAAAAGTTGTATATAGTTTATATACAAATTTAAAAGAATTTCGGAGTACTCAGGTAGTCGATTAATATCGGATTGGATAATTGGCTTTTATAGAAAAACACTTCTTTTCATTAAACGCCAGTCAAGAAATTTATAAATAGTCCGCAAATTTTTTTGACTCTGTACTATTGATTTCACTATTATTAGTAAACAATAATAGAAAAATTCCTTCATATTCATAGAAATAGGGGACATAATTCACATGGATATTGTAAGTCTCGCTTGGGCTGCTTTAATGGTAGTCTTTTCATTTTCTCTTTCACTTGTAGTATGGGGAAGAAGTGGACTCTAGAAATACTACTTAACTAATTGAGTTTTTAGTGGAGGAGCCAAACCTTATCAATTGTTTTATATTATAGATCAGTCCGTAAAGTGTTTTTAAAGATACTAAATGTCAATTACTTTACTTTTTGGGTTGATAATGATAAAAAAAAAGATTATTAAATTTTATTTATTAATATATACATCCCATTGATTCTTTCAGTGGATACTTGGGTTTTTTGAAATAATTCGAAATCTAAAATATGTATAATAAAAGTAAGAGTTGCCTTTCTATTATTTCGGATTCATTAGAATCAATACAAATACATCAAATAGGTGTAGCAAAACAATAGAATTGGGGTTGGGGTCACTATGGACAGAACATGGGGATACATATTATAGATTAGTTACTATTAAATTAAGCCTTTATTTTTATTATAGTTTTTTATTATAGTTTTTTATTATAGTTTTTTATTATAGTTTTTTATTATAGTTTATAGTACAACTTTATACACGCCGAAAAAAAACACTAATATAATACTAATAAGGAATAGACAGTATGGTAGAAAGAAATAGATTCTTTCTACCATACTCTCGATTAAATCTCATTGAATACTGCTGATTATAGCCTGCTAATTTCAATTACGAAACGAAACAAATTGGAATCCTTTTTTTTCCATTTTTCAATCATTGATAAAAAACAAAGAAGTCAAGTTTCATTCAAACTAATTATTTTGGCTGACTGTTTTTACATAGATGATAAGTAGAAAAGCAGTAGGAACTAGAATGAAGAGTGCAGTAGCAATAAATGCAAGAATATTTACTTCCATAATTTCATCGTTTTTTTTTTCGAAATAACTCGGGATTTAATCCCCTAGAGATGATAAAAATTTCACCTGTAAAGTCAATGGAATGAATTACATTTTGATATATGTAATTGAATCAGATTAATATCATGAATAACAATATCTGAGCTATCATATCACTTTGCTGTCGCAAATTGAATAGTATAACATAGGAAGATCTTTTATACATACTGACTCAAAAAAATATATAAATTCATGTCAAAATTGCATTTTTTTTATAGTCTTCCTTGTATGATTAATAAGTGTCATCTGACCCCCTTTTATTTTACAGATTACAAAACTCCAAAAACAAAAAAAAAAAAATAGATGAAAAATGGACAAAAAAGATAAGGGGTTAAGTTCTAAAATCCCATTTGTTTTTTTTGTTTTTTTTTATGTTGTATTCGTATAATAACAAAAAAAAGTATGAAAAAAACGAGTCCTGGTACAAAAAATTGAATATTCTATCAAATTCATTATTTTTTTGTTAGGTTATTTGTTCTTTATTTTTATATTTTAAATTTATATTTAATTTAAAGTAAGAATTAAAATCATAATCATAATAAAGAAAATAAAAAGTCTAGGATCCTTGTTTGATCCTTCGGTTATTGAATCCGTCGGGACTGACGGGGCTCGAACCCGCAGCTTCCGCCTTGACAGGGCGGTGCTCTAACCAATTGAACTACAATCCCAGGGAACTAAAGTATACAGTATCTTTTTTGTTAGGATTTGATCCAAAACATTTATAGTTCGAATTTTTGTGTTGTAACAGAGAAGGGCGTGATAAGTGGTAGATGGATCTCCGCATGAATATGTACTTGAGTAAAAACAAGACGAATTAGTAGTCAATTTTCGTTTATTTTTTTTTTAATGATTATCATGCTCAAAATTTCCATTTTCCCTAAATAAATAGAGCAAACAAAAAAAATGAGAATATATAGCAGAGAATTTGACTCTTTTATTTCGTGTATCGGCCGTTTCGGGAGGAAAAAGATTTCCGCCTCATAGTGGATGAGATAATTTTTGGGCCGAGCTGGATTTGAACCAGCGTAGACATATTGCCAACGAATTTACAGTCCGTCCCCATTAACCACTCGGGCATCGACCCAGGAAGAATCAAGTCAATTTTAGACTTATTGAGAATTTCTGATCAACTTCCTTTTGTAGTACCCTACCCCCAGGGGAAGTCGAATCCCCGCTGCCTCCGTGAAAGAGAGATGTCCTGAACCACTAGACGATGGGGGCATACGTGCCCAACTGCCATCATACTATGTTCATAGTATGAACAGTTTTTTGAAATTGTCAATATAATTTAATAATTATTATACTAAAAATTAAGTAATAAGAATTAGATTCTTAGGCTCTTTCTGTCTTACACGATTACATAGAATTTTTTTTGTCATTTCAATTTTTAAATAATTGATTCAAACCATTCGATTTCGTATATATCAATATTTATTAATTAGTATTAATTAGTATATTATAATATATATAGGAAATCAAATAATATGAAAAATTCAAAGATCAGTTCAGGACGTGATTTGTCTACTAATACTAAAATAAAACGAATAAGTTTAACTTAAAACAAACCCCATTATCTATCGCATTCAGAAACGAACCACTAGTTGCTAATAACCTAATGTATATAATATATGTACATAGATATGTTTTCTATGTATAAAAAGATCGTTCAAGTTTACTATAAAGTAAAAGGCCCTTTTAACTCAGTGGTAGAGTAACGCCATGGTAAGGCGTAAGTCATCGGTTCAAATCCGATAAGGGGCTTTTGGAGTTTTTCATAAAAAAAACTCCATCATATTTGAACGAGCAATAGAGATATTGTTTTTTAAATCCTAAATCCAAAGTAAACTATTATATATTATATAGTAGTTATAAAGTTGAACTAACATCCATTATATTATAATAAATAATGATAATAATATTATAATAAATAATGATAATAGAAATCGTCTGTAAATATTCCTATATTTATATTATATTAGAAATCAACAAATGAAAAAGTAAATGGACCTGACCTATTGAATCATGACAATATCCGCTATTCTGATATTAAAATGTGATAGAAACTAAATTGGAACAGTTTACCTTTTTTATTTCTTTAAACTCTGCGTGAATTTGTCGATATTTCCAATTAAATCTTCGTGTTCCTAGTTATTCGATAGGAATAAATTGGCTATTCTCTTCTTCATAATAACTGACGCATCCCTTATTTTTGTTCCGACAATTTGATGGCGAATGCATCCGGGGGGGAAAGTTTCACGTCCGGTTTCCTATTATTATTTTTTTTATTGAATGTCGTATTTGGTATTAAATTTTTATTTCAATTTATTTCAATTAAAGTATAAAATAGGAATTCTCTCTTTTTCTAACAAAAAAATGTAAATAGAAAAATAAATATTCGAAATACCTTTCTTTCTTCGATCCGCGAAAATGAAAAGATATATTCTACCTTTTCCGATTGATTTTAAAGAACAAAAGCTAACTATAAACAGACAGAAGATAAAAAATCTATTTAAGATATTCTTTCTTTTGCTCCGTTTTACGAACAGGGTGGAAGAATAAGCTTAATTCGTTGGTAAAAAAATGTTAGTCTGAAGTGAAGATCAACCGATACTAAGAGAGGAGATCCGGCTGTTCCTTGAACAGTTCTTTCTTCAAAAAATTACTATTGAGTCTAATAAGTTAAAATTAAGAAATAATTGAATTTAGTTTAACCTAAGTTAATTTATGAACCACTAAAGGATTTTTTTTTCGAAACCCTATCGCTAAGGATTAGTGTACGAGAAATCAAATAATACATAAAATAAATGATAGAATTCTCGGACTCCATAAAATGCTATGCGGTGCTCGGAAATAGTTGAAGTAGTTGAATAGGAGGATCGCTATGACTATAACCGTTGGTAAATTTACCAAAGACGAAAAAGATTTATTTGATATTATGGATGACTGGTTACGGAGAGACCGTTTCGTTTTTGTAGGGTGGTCTGGTCTATTGCTCTTTCCTTGTGCTTATTTCGCTGTAGGAGGTTGGTTTACAGGTACAACCTTTGTAACGTCATGGTATACTCATGGATTGGCCAGTTCCTATTTGGAAGGCTGCAATTTCTTAACCGCAGCAGTTTCTACTCCTGCTAATAGTTTAGCACACTCCTTGTTGTTACTGTGGGGTCCTGAAGCACAAGGGGATTTTACCCGTTGGTGTCAATTAGGTGGCCTGTGGACTTTTGTTGCGCTTCATGGCGCTTTCGGACTAATAGGTTTTATGCTACGCCAATTCGAACTTGCTCGATCTGTTCAATTGCGACCTTATAATGCAATCGCATTCTCTGGTCCAATTGCTGTTTTTGTTTCTGTATTCCTAATTTATCCACTAGGTCAGTCTGGTTGGTTTTTTGCGCCTAGTTTTGGTGTAGCCGCTATATTTCGATTCATCCTCTTTTTTCAGGGGTTTCATAATTGGACGCTGAATCCCTTTCATATGATGGGAGTTGCCGGTGTAT